AAGTAATATTTCCATTTATTCATCAGAAGAAACGTCCCTTTTAAAGCAAGAATTGATTTTCCTTGATACCTAACATAATGCATGAAAGGATCTTTGAACAACCATAAATTTGCTTGAAAAGCCCTGGGAAAGTGCTCTCTTTTTCCATAGAAATAAATTCGTTCAATAAGGGCTCCAGAAGATGTTGATCGTAAGTGAGAAGATTGGTTACGGAGAAAGAGGAAGCCGGATTCATATTCACATACATGAAAAGTATATAGGAAGAAGAATAATCTCTGATTTCTTTTTGATTTTGAAAAAGAAGAACTGGCTTTCTTTGAATTTGAAGTAATAAGACTATCCCAATTATGACACTGATGGAGAAAGAATCTTAATAAATGCAAAGAGGAAGCATCCTTTATCCAATAGCGAAGAGCCTGAACTAATATTTCCAGATGGGCTGGGTAAGGTATTAGTATATCTAATACATAATTTAAATGTGAAAAGTTGTCCTCTAAAAAAGAAAATATTGAATGAATTGATCGTAAATTTTCGGATTGAACTACCCCTTTCCTTTCTAGGGAAGATATTAATCGCAGAGACAATGGAATTTCCATAATGATTGAAGAAACCTCTGACATTATTTGCGAATAAAAATGATTGGTCTGCCCCAAAAAAGGAGTCTGTTTAGAGTCATTAACAGAAAGAATCAAATGATTCTGTTCATACATTCGAATGATTAAACGTTTCACAATAAGTAAGCTGGATTTATTGTCATAACCTGCATTTTCCAACAAAATTGATCTATTTAAACCATGATCATGAGCAAGTACATAAATATACTCCTGAAAGATAAGTGGATATAAGAAGTAGTGTTGTTGAGATCTATCTAGCCCTAAATAGCTTTGGAATTTATCCATTTGAAATTCTATTTAAATGAAAGGTAGAGGACTTTGGGGGTTATAAATGATACATAGTGCGATACAGTCAAAACAAGGTATTATAGTACAAACCGAATAGATACCTCGGATCCAGATAAACTTATCAACAGATTCTCTATCATCTCTTTTTCCATTTAATTTTAAGTTTTTATGTTCGTTTTCCTTATAGGATGACAAGATGATTAGAAATCCTTTACTTTTTTCAACCCAATCGCTCTTTTGATTTTGGAAATTGATTTATCAATATACTGTTTCTTATACACATACATCTCCATTATTCCATTATAGAATGGAGAGTGGTAATATTTAGGATTCATTAAAAAATCAATAATATTTTTCCTGGGAGAAAGCCTTCCCGTATTGGGTACTAATATTTTTTTAACGTCTAATTAGATCGGGTAATCATTCAAATTCAGAATGAAAGCTCGTTGCTTTTTCTTTCCCTATAACTTTTTCTTTCCCTATAATAAAAATGAAATTAATTGAAGCCGTGGGGCCCTATCCATTTATTAATTCGACCCAACTTGAAATTGACTTCGGTTTGCTCCCTTTCAATAATTTAAAGAAGGCTTTGTACCGAGCCGGAAAGAATAAAATATTCTCAGAACTCTTAATTGATACGACATGCTATTTTTTCCATTCATTCCCTTTCAGGATCAGTCGCGGTCTTCCAAACTTTACCGATAGTATGGACGAATCCCTCGCTTCATCTAAATGTGTAAAAGATCCTAGCCGCACTTAAAAGCCGAGTACTCTACCATTGAGTTAGCAACCCAAATATAAAAGGGTATGTAGATACAATCAGAATAAAACAAAATTATTAAATTAAAGCATTACTCTACGAAATAAAAAATCTAAAAAAAATTTCTACTCTATTAAATTTTTCTACTCTATTTGGAACATAAAAATGACTAAATCAGAATCAGATGAAAAAATAAAAAATTGCCCGACCAAAAAAATAAATAAATGTAAAAATGGTAGAACATCCCCTATTTCTATGTTATCCACTTTTTCAATCAAAAATCCGGGTATCAAAGCTAATCCAACGAACCCATCATTTGAATCAACAAGTAAAAATAAAAAAGAAAACCTATGGGACGGAAATAAATAGATCTGCTTATCACGATGAATTATATTTGTTCGATACAACGTTGTCAACATAAAGGTTAAGAAAAGAATACGATGAAAAAATACAAAAACTTAAATTGAATAATAGTAAAAAAAAGGACTTGTGTTGGATTGGCACTGCATATACCTATATTTATATACTAAATTTTGAGTTTTTAGATTAGATGGAGAATAATATAAAAAAATTGAATCCATATAGAATAAAGAACTTCTATTCCTTGTTTGTTACTTGGTATTAGAGTTCAAATGAAAACCACCCGATTACAGGTAATGCCATAATTTTCTATTTTTTGAGGATCAATCAAATACGGTTTCCTTAGAAAAAGATTCTATAGAAAAGGATTCTATAAAAGCAATGAGAAATAGATACGAATAGACCAAGAAAGGAAATAAAAAAACATAGTATAGAAAAGATATCCAAAATGATATAGAAATCACTATCCTACCCTTAGTTTTTATTTCCTTAATTTAATTTTGTTTGATTAGGGCAAAGTTACTTAAAAACCTCTGCCTTTTTTAAAATATCCTGAACAGTTCCTGTAGGCTGAGCGCCTTTTTCAAGGAAATAGAGAATAGCGGGAACGTTTAAATAAGTTTGATTCTTGATCGGATCATAAAAACCCACTTTCCGAAGATCTCTTCCTTCTCTTCGAGATCGAACATCAATTGCAACGATTCGATAGACGGCTCATCGGGATAGATGTAGATGAAAAAGAACCCCCCCCCTAGAACCGTATAGGAAGTTTTCTCCTCGTACGGCTCGAGAAAAAATGATTCGAAGTTTTATCTATGGATAAAATTTGATTAGAATAAATAGGAAAGGAATCCGTAAAATAAATTAATAAATTCTATAATTTAAATTTCACTCATTTTTATTTAGCTTACTTCCTGAAGAAGAAAAAATCATTTGTACTCATAACTCAAGTTCAATAATATAATATCTCAAATATCTTAAAGAAAAATCTTTAATTTAATATATATATTTTTTTTGAGTGGTCTTTAACCCACCCTTTTTGTCTCGTTTAAAATCTATTTTGATTCGTTATTCGGATCCGTGAGACAATTGAAGTGGTGTTTCCTTGTTCTGGGATCCTTTATCTTTGTTTAAAATCATTGGGTTTAGACATTACTTCGGTGCTTCTTAATCCTTTCAAAATGGTAGCAACATACCCCTTTTGCGATTTCTTTCTATCAAAGAATCATACCGACGGTTGATTCGTGCGCGATACACTACGTATCGAAAAAGTTTTAGCCGTTCCAACAAATTTTTTGAATTGAAAAATTGCTCGAATCGGATCCTTTCGATTTCTATATCGAAGATATCGAAGATATACTTACGAAGTTGTTCCAATTTATGAATTGGCATTAACCCTAGATCGTTGCCCCTGAGAAATTAATCAATACTTTCTACTCGAGCTCCATCATGAACTATTTACATTACAACCCAATAAAAAAAAAGAAGGGCTCTAGTAGAATAGAACAAATGACGTCGAGCCAAGAGCACCTTCATTCCTATATAAAATGGTGGATGTAAGAAAAAGAATCCACACCGGATCGTGTCCTTCAAGTCGCACGTTGCTTTCTACCGCATCGTTTTAAACGAAGTTTTACCATAACATTCCTCTAATTTGGAACCAGTACGGAATTGATTCAATTATGGAATCATGAATAGTCATTGGTTCAGTCGGTACAGAGACAAAGTAATTTATATTTTTTCTTATCTACATAGATAATAAAGATTTTTCTGAAGAAATATTAGCAAGACCCCAGCTTTTTTGTATGAATGGAACGTTTTTTTATAAATATCTATTTCAAAAAAATATCTAACAGAAATATCTAGAAATCTAAACTAAATAGATATAGAAATAACATAACTAACAGAAATCACACGAAAAAATAAATTCTATTTTACTCTGCCTCTTCAAGTGACTCAATAAGATAGACCGGCCCGTTTCCAACTTCCCAAAGAGTCAACCCATAAGGAATCATTACAAATCTTGATACTTGAAAAAGTTTCCAACTTCTACATCATTATTTGAGTCAAGTTTTACAGTAAAGACTCCCTTTTTTTATCATAAGAAATAAGAAAGAAAAATCTCTGTTTCTTTTCGAATGGAATTGTCAATGATGTAAAGCAAATAAGCTAAATCAAACAATAAAAAAAAATATCGAAAATATATATCATTGTTAAATAAAATATTTTAGGGATGCCAATTCTTTTTCACAAAAAGGGAAACACTATTGTCACTGAAACAGGATAAGAATACATACCTATAGGTTAAGCGCTTCCTCTTTTATATGTATTTTCATTTCATATTTTTTTTTTTAACCTGATGAGGTTAAGTAATCTTTCTACAACTATGATCTACGGCCCATCTTAGCTTTATCTGGGTCACAAAGGGGTTCAGTTACTTTTGCATATCATTTGAACTCGATTTAGTTCAGTTTGTGAAAAACTCAGATATGCTTCCGCAAAGAATCATTCAAAATCAAAAAAGAAGGAGGAATAATATAATATTCTATGCAATATTAGACCTTGAAACAGAACCTCCTTGAACAAAAAACAAATATTAGGATACAATGGATACGCTCTGGGACGGAAGGATTCGAACCTCCGAATAGCGGGACCAAAACCCGTTGCCTTACCGCTTGGCTACGCCCCATTTCCATTTTTATTGGACAATAATACTAATAAAGAATAATATTGGTATTAAGTCTTCGTCAATTCCAGTCCAACTATCTAGAGAAACTCTTTTTTCTTTATCTTTATAGAATCTATTATAGATTCATGCTAGGATTTTGGCATGTGTATATCTCGAATTCAACTGAATTTATTGATCATTACATATAATTCAATTAAGATATTGTATGAAAGTATGATTTCTTCTATTCTCCTTTGAGAATTGGAGGATTTTTGATTGAGCAGAAAAAAAAAAAGAAGGATTTTTTTGTTTACCTTACTTTCTTCATTTTTCCTTAACTCAATCAAAATGCAATTATTTCGACGAAAAAAAAAAGTCTGTTATGCTTAATATTTTTAGTTTGATCTGTCTTAATTCTGCCCTTTATCCGACTAGTCTTTTCTTCGCCAAATTGCCCGAAGCCTATGCTTTTTTGAATCCAATCGTAGATGTCATGCCAGTTATACCCCTGTTCTTTTTTCTTTTAGCCTTTGTTTGGCAAGCTGCTGTAAGTTTTCGATAAGAGCTTTAATACTATCCTAGAAAATTCATGATTTATTCGAGAAAAATTATAACAATTGATAAGATCAAATAAGTCTGACAGTATGAACCTTCGATTCAAACTCTCGGATAGTCGCGAGAAATCCGGCTCGCCCTATTTCCTTTCCCCATTTTAATCCTTTTCGGGGAAATACCTTATGAGCTTAGGGTCCCTTAGAATATCTAATTGTGGGTATGAAAGTGATTTGTGGTAATTAAATTAAAGACTCTTATTACAAATTTCAACTTCATTTGATTTGAATTTCTGAACATTCTTTTCTATTTCTATAATTCATTTCTTGGTGTCAAAATAGGATATGTGATATAAAAGTGGAGGATCTATTATCTTTTCTCGTTTTTCTTTTTCAAAAAATGATCTTGGAGGTTGTGTAATGCTTACTCTCAAACTTTTCGTTTACACAGTAGTAATATTCTTTGTTTCTCTCTTCATTTTTGGATTCCTATCCAATGATCCAGGACGTAATCCTGGACGTGAAGAATAAAATAAAAATTTAGTTTTTCTTGTTTGATTTTACAATTTTATTAATATTTTATTTTAGCTATTCCACATATTTAATTTAATTAGGAAAAAAAAAAAATAAAAAGGGGTTTGCAAAAATTGAAAGAAAAAAATAGAAAGTCATCAACGGAAACGGAAAGAGAGGGATTCGAACCCTCGGTACGAATAACTCGTACAACGGATTAGCAATCCGCCGCTTTCGTCCACTCAGCCATCTCTCCCAATTGAAAAAGATAATTACTATGTTACATTACACATCAAGTAAGGATTAAATAAAGTATTTCTTTTACATTCTTTATCGTTATTATAGAATTAGCAATTCCATTTAGATGCTCGAAAGATCCAAATAGAATAGAAAGATAAATAAAGAGGACCTTCTTGCTTTTATTTTGTTCGAAGTGCCTTTTGGGCCTGGCCCGGTCAATACCCAGCCGGGCCTTTTTTTGTTCCAATGAATTCCCGTTTTTTTGTTTATAGGCAACATACTCTAAATAGCCAATTTGGTATCTGTGTAAAAATTTCCCTTCTGGGGTTTACATATACTTATCATTTTTGTTATAATAGAATCCAGAAATTGAGAAGGATTTTTGATTCGAAAGAATCAATTAAGTATGTATCCATTTGTATTTTCTTATGTCATTAGGGAAATCAAATTTTAGATTCAAATCCAAGAATAAGTCACGAATTCTCAGTCAACGAATAGTTAATGGTTCCCTTTTGTCATAAATTTCGGCTTTTTTAAGCGAAAATAGACATTTTATTTTTCAATAGAAAGTTGAGTGGAAGTTTTTCGGCATTGTGGGAAGATACGATACAATCAATCGAGGGGGTAGATCAAATACATTACAATAAATAAATTAAATACAATACGAAAGGATAAAAACTTTTCTAATTTTTATACATAAATTTAGATTTAGAAAAAGGATTTAAAAAGGGATGCAAGATGCAAGTACAATAAACTAAAGTTTAGTAATCCAACCGAAAAAGGAAAATTTTTTCTATCGTTTTGGCGGCATGGCCGAGTGGTAAGGCGGGGGACTGCAAATCCTTTTTCCCCAGTTCAAATCCGGGTGCCGCCTCATCAACAAATGAATCTAAATCTCTTATTCTGTTCTGCTGTCTTATTCTGTTCTGGGGATTTTGTAAAAGCTTGGAAATCCTTGAATCTAAAATTCAAAGAAAGATTATATTGGATGGATTTTTTTATAGTTTATAGAAAACAAAAAGTGCAAAAAAATTATTTTTTTTTTTTTAGACCCGTCGTCAAGAGTATAATATACTATCTCCCAACTCCTTCAGAGAGACAATCGGGAAAGGGTACGAATTAGATCAAATAGGAAATAAAAGTATGTAATAGATAGCAATTTTTTTTTACTTTGAAGGGCAAGAAAAAGGAATGGGTCTCTTTTTTTATTACTAGATAGAATAGATGTTCCATTCCATTAGTAACATTCCCTTAATAGTGTCATTGTATATTTTACTTGTATTTAGTCTTTCCCTATTAGAAATCATATAGGAATTTTTGAAATGGATTTATTTGACTGGTTCATCAATAGTGTTCGGCCAGAATCCCTTTTTGACTCTGGACCATTCATTCTACTATTATTAGTGAGCAATAATGGAATAATTCTATCATAGAGATAAGGGATATAATTCACATGGATATAGTAAGTCTCGCTTGGGCTGCTTTAATGGTAGTCTTTACATTTTCCCTTTCACTCGTAGTATGGGGAAGAAGTGGACTTTAGAAGCACTCCTAATTTAGTTAACGGTATCAATTGTTTTATAGATCGTTCTGCAACTCATTTTTTATTTAAATTGAAATAATTTTCAATTTAAATAAAAAGATCCTCATTTCAAAATTCCCTTGGATTCTAGTGGATAAATGTATTCTATAACAGTAAAACGATTTTTTCAGATTCATCGGAATAAATAGATGTATCAAAGAAATAGAATCGGGTCCTACGTCAATTCCATATATGGATAAATAACTACATAGATTGAAGATAGAAGCTAATATAGTATACCAACTTTATTAGAAAGTCAAGTACAATTTTATTTTATACATTACTATAACACTAATAGAGAGTATGATAAGAAAAAAATTTCTTTCTTACCATACTCTCGGATCCCATAGAATACCGCCGATTATAGCCCGTTGATTTCATTTAATAGAATACTTTTCTTTTGATTTCTTCAAATATGGATAAGAATTCAGAAGTCAAGTTTCATTCAAAGTAATTAATCGTTTTGACTGACTGTTTTTACGTAAATTATAAGTAGAAAGGCAGTAGGAACTAAAATGAACAGTGCAGTAGCAATAAATGCAAGAATATTTACTTCCATAATCTCATCGTTTTTTTATTTCACAATAACTCGGGATTTAATCCCATAGAGATGATAAATCTTTCACCTGTCAATTCAATGAATGCATTACCTATCGATGATCTTGAATCGGATCAATATCATATCATGAATAACAATATCTGAGCTATTAAATTAATTCGTCGTCGAGAATTGAATAGTATAACATACGAAGATCCCTTATCCATACCGAATCCAATCTTGGATTCCCCGACCGAGCAAAAATTCCTTTTTTATCCTTTCTTTTTTTGTATGTAGTCAAACGAAGTATCATCTAACCACCCATCCGTTTCCATTAAAAACCCAAAAAGAGAGGAATTAGGTTCTAAATTTTAATGATCCAATTTTCTTTGGAAGACAAAGAAGTATGAGAAAGATGAGGCGCGGGATAAAAGATGGAATATTCTATCAACTTCACTATTTTAGTTATTTTCATTTTAGTTTAGGGTTTATTCTTTCTTTGACAGAATCCTGAAAAAAAAAAAGAGAGGAAACCTCTTCGGGATTCAATTATGCTCTCTGTCCCCTCTTTCACAGAAAATGGAGAGGCGAATTGATGTACTTATTGGATCCGTCGGGACTGACGGGGCTCGAACCCGCAACGTCCGCCTTGACAGGGCGGTGCTCTAGCCTATTGAACTACAATCCCAGGGAAATAAGAAGAGATCTAGCAGAAAATTTGAATTCTTTTTTATTCTCTTGTATCAGGTAAGGTATTTCTTAAGAACAAGAGAGTTCTACCGTCTGATAGTAGATTGGCAAATTGTTGGGCCGAGCTGGATTTGAACCAGCGTAGACATATTGTCAACGAATTTACAGTCCGCCCCCATTAACCACTCGGGCATCGACCCAACGCCTAAATTTTTTAGACGTTCCATAATAAACTTCCTTTCGTCTACCAGGCAGACTTGACAAATACGGCTACGGATCATTTGATAGAAAATACCACTCCTATAGTCTTGAGTCTTGGTACACCCCCAGAGGGACTTGAACCCTCGTTTTCTCCGTGAAAGAGAGAGGTCGTAACCACTGGACCATAGGGGCCTACGGCCGCCTTCATAAATCAACTAGAAATAAAAGGTCCCGAGGGCCGGCCAAATCAAAAAGCACTAGAATATGGGTAATAAGACAAATACCATAGGTAATAAGAAAAATACCTTGAGGTAATATAAAAATAGAATAGGAAAAACATAATAGGTAAGGTAATAAGGCCTAGTAGGGTTACCTTATTAACTTTAACTTAATATAACTCAGGCCGAGATCCATCTTTAGTAGATCCATAGTATATAAATCAAATGGAAAAACTCCTTAAGTATTCTGGGGGTTAGTTAATGGTAATCAAATCAAACTTTACCATTAAACTATATAACCTTGAAACTTTATTTCATTGGTCTTTCTCATCTTTATCTCTCTCATTCACAAAGGGTTATGCGTTGGATCCATGATCCTTCACTCTGCAGTAGATTCAAGATGGTTTACCAAAATAGGATTTGGTCGGTCAAATTATATTGACCCCTAAGTCATACTGTCAATTGACAACACGACAGGACAGGAGGGTAATAAAAGAACGGAGAAGACATAGATATAGATATAAAATAAATAAATTAGATAGATATATCTGCGTTAATAATAATAAATATTCATATCATATAGTTTTCTGGTATTCAATATTCAAGTAGATTAGAATATCAATCAAGTAGATTAGAATATCAATATCAATACCGTTATATTATACTATAAAAATAAATAAATATAAAATAAATAATATAATATTCTAAAAAAATCCCAAAGCATAGTAAGCCTAAGTGGGAGAATTCTGTTTCTAAGACTGTTTTATCAATTCCGTT